GCCGACTCCTATTATGAATTAATAAGTATAGAACTAATAACCAACTCATCGCTTTGCATTATCTGGATTCAAAGAAGCAGTCAAGATATGATATAGTAATCATATAATTGCAGCAATTGCAATTTTTTTTTTTCAGAAAAAAAAATCAATCTGATTATTTTATTCTAAAACAAAATAGAAAATAATGCAGATAAATGGAAGGGTGAAAGAAAGAAAAACAAGAAAAAAAAAATATCAATGATATATGATTCCAATATGTAAGGTCTATGATTCATTTTATAAAAGCCAATGAATGTAATAAAGCATCAATACAGATTGATCTATAATTAAATGAATCTATTCATAGAACAAAAAATCAAGAGTCCGGAGCCAATAAAGACTGAGAAAATTGACTCAATAACAAATTTCATTCAATTTGATTTTATTCAGGACTCCATTGTAAAAGTAGGACCTAACCATTAATTGGGAAGTGATGGGGACGACGGAACCAATAAATCAGTACTGATTTATTGGGCAGGATGGCGAAAGAAAAGAAAGGAACCAGTAGACAATTCATTTCTATTTAGTCTTTATTCTAAATTCTAAAAGCTAATGGATTACTTCCACAAATGAAATAATTATTGAAATAGTAAAATAATTATTGAAATAGTAAATATTCGCCCGCGGAGGCTTTTATGTTATTAAATTTAAAAATTTTAAACAAAACAATCTGATAACATATTGACTATATAAAATATATAAACAGAATGAAAACCAAAAATCGAATACATAGTCATATAAAATTCGATAGAATAGAAAATAGAATAATACAAAAATATACAAATTTCTAATAATACAAATTTAGAATAACAGGAGAAATCCCACAAAATACCATGCTTTAGTATAGTATATTATTACATGTATATTTTTTTAATCATTTCATTCGCGAGGAGCTGGATGAGAAGAAACTCTCATGTCCGGTTCTGTAGTAGGGATGGAATTGATAAACGACCATCTACTATAACCCCAAAAGAACCAGATTCCGTAAGCAACATAGAGGAAGAATGAAAGGAATGTCTTATCGAGGTAATTGTATTTCTTTCGGTAGATATGCTCTTCAGGCACTTGAACCCGCTTGGATTACATCTAGACAAATAGAAGCGGGACGACGGGCAATGACAAGAAATGCGCGCCGCGGGGGAAAAATATGGGTACGTATATTTCCTGACAAACCCGTTACTGCAAGACCTACGGAAACACGTATGGGATCGGGGAAAGGATCCCCCGAATATTGGGTAGCTGTCGTTAAACCTGGCAGAATACTTTATGAAATGGGCGGAGTAACAGAAAATATAGCTAGAAAGGCTATTTCAATAGCAGCGTCAAAAATGCCTATACAAACTCAATTCATTATTTCGAGATAGGAATAGAAAAACCAAAGGAAAAAGTCCTTTAGGATTAAAAAAACAAAAATCGAACGTTTATTTTTTTTTGTTGAACAAAAATATTTCTTTTTTTTTGCTCTTTGCATTGAAATAACAGATTAAAAAAATGATATGATCCAATCTCAGACCCATTTGAGTGTAGCAGATAACAGTGGAGCCCGAAAATTAATATGTATTCGAATCATGGGGACTAGTAATCGGCGATATGCACATATCGGTGACATTATTGTTGCTGTAATCAAAGAAGCCATACCAAATTCACCTCTAGAAAGATCCGAAGTAATCAGAGCTGTAATTGTACGTACTTGTAAAGAACTCAAACGTGACAACGGCATCATAATAAGATATGATGACAATGCTGCAGTTATCATTGATCAAGACGGAAATCCAAAAGGAACTCGAATTTTTGGTGCAATCGCCCGGGAATTGAGACAGTTAAATTTCACTAAAATAGTTTCATTAGCACCTGAAGTATTGTAAGATAAAACATTGTAAGATATAAGATGAGACCCCGATATAGTTATAGTATTTGAATGGAATTAATTAAAGTAAATTAGAATAAATTAGAAAATGAATTAAAAAAAATTAATTCAAAATGAAAGAAATTAGTAGATTGGAGTTCATGCATATACCTCTAAAATAATAAAAAAAATGAATTCATATGATAAAAAGAAAACAAACAAAAAAAAATAAAAATATGTTGATTATATCAAAATTATGAGGCACCAATAAATTTAGTTTATCATGGGGAGAGACACTATTGCTGACATAATAACCTCTATACGAAATGCGGACACGGATAGAAAAGGAACTGTCCGACTAGCATTTACTAACATCACCGAAAAAATTATTAAAATACTTTTGCAAGAAGGTTTTATTGAAAATGTGAGGAAACATCAGGAAGGTAAGAAATTTTTTGTTGTTTTAACTCTACGACATAGAAGAAATAGGAAAGGATCGTATGGAACTAATCTAAATTTAAAACGAATAAGTCGGCCCGGTCTACGAATCTATTCTAACTATCAAAAAATTCCTAGAATTCTAGGCGGGATGGGGATTGTAATTCTTTCTACCTCTCGGGGTATAATGACAGACCGAGAGGCTCGACTAGAAAAAATCGGTGGAGAAATCTTGTGTTATATATGGTAATCTTTCCTCTCGGATATCAAAATTTTATCCGGACTTCCTGTTTGTGAAAAAAAAAAAAAAAAAAAATAGAAAGAAGAAAGAAAAGGGTTCGAATATTATTTTTATTATTTTTCCTGCATTATATTAATTGATACTTGATACTTCACGAAGTTTTAGCTGGAATGAAAGAATAAAAATAGAGTCAAGTCAAGAGGGTTTAATTGTTGAATCACTTACTAATGGTATCTCTCAAGTTTGTTTCGATAATGAAGATCGGATTTTAGGTTCTGTTTCAGAAAAAATCCGACATAGTTTTGTTTTATCCGTAGACTACTAAGGCATAGAGTAAAAATAAAAATGGAAGTAAGCCGATATGATTCGACCAGAGAACGTCTAATCTATAGACTACACAACAAAAATTCGAATGATTAGGTAGTTTTTTTTTTCAACTTCCATATTCCTTTCATTTTCATAGAGATATAATTCCAGATTGGAAAATTTAACGAAACTTATTTTCTTCAAAAACACATGTATATTCAAAATTAAGGAATGACAAATATGAAAATAAGGGCCTCCGCTCGTAAAATTTGTGAAAAATGCCGACTAATACGTAGACGGGGACGAATTAGAGTAATTTGTTCCAATCCGAGACATAAGCAAAGACAAGGCTAGTCCTTCGAAACCGGGACTCTTTATCTTCTTTATCTTTAAGGCATCCGATATATAAATAAAAAAAAAGATTTATTTTGACATGACATGGATATATCCATAGACACCTGGCTTCTATTTATAAGATGATAACATAAAATATGGCAAAACCTTTACCTAGAATTGGTTCGCGCAGGAATGGCCGTATTAGTTCACGTAAGAATGCGCGTAAAATACCAAAAGGAGTTATTCATGTTCAAGCAAGTTTCAACAATACTATTGTGACGGTTACAGACGTACGGGGGCGGGTGATCTCATGGTCTTCCGCCGGAATGTGCGGGTTCAGAGGCACAAGAAGAGGGACACCATTTGCTGCTCAAACCGCAGCTGGAAATGCTATTCGGACGGTAGTGGATCAAGGTATGCAACGAGCTGAAGTCATGATAAAAGGCCCCGGTCTCGGACGAGATGCGGCATTAAGAGCTATTCGTAGAAGTGGTATATTATTAAGTTTCGTCCGGGATGTAACTCCTATGCCACATAATGGCTGCAGGCCCCCTAAAAAACGACGTGTGTAAAAATCTAAACATTGTAAACATTGTTAAAATAGAAACATTGAAGAGATTTCAAGAGAAATAAATAATTCAATGCTTTGATCAAAAATAACAAACATTCTTATGGTTCGAGAGAAAGTAACAATATCTACTCGGACACTACAGTGGAAGTGTGTTGAATCAAGAGCCGACAGTAAACGTCTTTTTTATGGACGCTTTATTATGTCTCCGCTTATCAAGGGTCAAGCGGACACAATAGGCATTGCGATGCGAAGGGGTTTGCTTGGAGAACTAGAAGGAACGTGTATCACACGCGCAAAATCTGAGAAAATACCACACGAATTTTATACTCTAGCAGGGATTCAAGAATCAGTACATGAAATTTTAATGAATTTGAAAGAAATTGTATTGAGAAGCAATTTGTATGGAACTTGTGACGCGTCTATTTGTGTCAAAGGCCCTGGATATGTAACTGCTCAAGATATCATCTTACCACCTTCGGTGCAAATCGTTGATAATACACAGCATATAGCTATTCTAACGGAACCAATTGACTTGTGTATTGGCTTACAAATCGAAAGGACTCGTGGCTATTGTATAAAATCGCCAAATAACTTTCAAAATGGAAGTTATCCAATCGATGCTGTATTCATGCCCGTTCGAAATGTGAATCATAGTGTTCATTCTTATGGAAATGGGAATGAAAAGCAAGAGATACTTTTTCTAGAAATATGGACAAATGGGAGTTTAACTCCTAAAGAAGCACTTCATGAAGCCTCTCGGCATTTGATTGATTTATTTATTCCTTTTTTACAGGCAGAAGAAGAAAACTTACATTTAGAAAAAAGCCAACATAAGGGTACTTTACCCCTTTTTACTTTTCATAATAAATTGGCTAAACTAAAGAAAAATCAACAAGAAATAGCATTGAAATATATTTTTATTGACCAATCAGAATTGACTCCTAAGATTTATAATTGTCTCAAAAAGTCCAATATACATACATTATCGGACCTTTTAAATAAGAGTCAAGAAGACCTTATGAAAATTAAGGATCTTTGCATAGAAGATGTCAAAGAGATATTGAGAATTCTAGAAATAGAAAAGCATTTCGCAATTGATTTTGCAAAGAATCAAATTTAAATCCATTGGATTTATGGTTATTATCATTTTTTTTTTCTAATTTCTAAATAATCTAAATAAAGAAAATGAATTTGAAATCTTTAAGACAATCTATAATATATTC